TTGCTTTGTCACGCATACACTGGAGGTCCCATCGACGAAGGCCAATGAGACTACTATACGCGTTTTATGAAGAGCAACAACGGAAAACAAATAGGTGAACCTGCATACCAAACAACTAAAGAGAAAGATACAGACTAACAAGAAATCAAGGACCTCGTGAGTACTACTTAGGCAGTCGGCCTCATCAATTAGTCATGCCAATGAGATATCAAGCCCTCGATTCCAACGGGGCTACGGACAAGAAAGGTCCTTTCGAGATTCTATTTCCCCTTGGGTCTATCAAGCTGAACAGTTCGTGGGGATATAAGAAGATCACACTTAGACAACTGTCTACACTACCTCTTTAATGATCCGGATTCCATGACGCATAATTCATCTGTCCATATATATTCCTAATTTCATATTCATCATCATTTCAAATCGGGCAAGGAGAAGTCGTCGTGTTGGTTCTAGGATGGAATGATCTTTTGATCCAAAGATGCCGGTGCTAAAACCTCTTGTGTCTCTTTTAATAGGACCGCGAAGGCAAGAGCATTGAGGAAGCAAAGATTCTCCCATAACGAATTAATGCGGTAAAAAAAACAAGATTTCACTGAAAAAAGGTGCCTAACCCCGGGATTTTGCGATACTTTTCTTGAAATTGACTGGATTTGGAAGAAAATGCACTCAACCTAACAAATCCTGATCAATTCCAGTGGTTAGTTTAAGGGGGTACATGGGGCTGACGCCGAAGGAGATAGGAATGAAGTAGGGCGGGCAGCTACCCAGAGATTGGAATGTGCTGCCCTATCAACAGGGAATGCTGGTACCACCTACGGTGCTTGATAGTCTTCAATCCAGACGGTCTCGAGAGTACCTTGACCCATAGCATAGGGCTTGATGTGGCTTTGGGGCTCCCCAGAAGGTAATAGAATAGGTAGTTCAGGCACCATCATCAATATGTTGCTGCTATTGAATCCGGTTTTGAATCAAGCAGCAAGAGTCCGACCTCAGGGTCCACCATAGAAAGGCATTCCTCAGTCCCAGAATAGCATGCATACGGGAGCCATATTCCAATCATGTGAGCAGACTTCTTCGATAAGCAAGCAGCTGTTCGCGTAGGCCCGGATACAGAGGAAAGGGAGGGGAAGGTATAGAAATCTATAAAAAGAGCACCTTAACGGCGATGCCTGGAAGGAGTCCCTCTTATTTAAGTATATAGGACTTCTTGTCCGCGGGACCTAACTAACTACCCGATCGATGGAAAATAAGGGCAAGTCAATACCAGATCGCACTCAACAAAGTAAAACGGGATGAATTCAATCGCCAAGACCTGCCACTGGCTGATTCCATAAGCACAGAAAGAAAGGTTTACGAATCAAAAAAAAGCTACTCATTAGGGTCTCTTTTCATATCCGGCTATGTGAAAACCCACGTACTCTTCTCTGAAACAGCCTACCTACCTTTTGCTTTTTCAGATAAGTAAATAAGCGGACCTCCTTTCCTGAGAGAAAGTTTCTACTTGACTAACCACGGGTCTTGATCACAAAGTTCTAAGGTCAATTCTCTAATGAGAACAGACTCTGTCCACAAGGGCCATCAAGCCAACTATATGGAAGGACCCACTCCCACATTCCCGCTCGTGTTCCGTTTTCCTTGTGGTTCCCGTAGTCGAAGCAGCTTAAAGAAGGTCAGGTTTGGAACTCGTGAGGGATGTTTCGTTGCATGTGGATCTTCCGCGCCTACTTTGTCCTAAATTTTGTCACCCATGCACTTTTGGGCTCGACTGGGTCCTTTGATAATATAGGTAAGTAGGGCTTCTTTTTAAGCAATATCATGACTAGAATCTTGAGAGGATGACTACGTCCTTGAAGCTACAAAGTCCAACGAATGTTGAATCGACGCATGACGAAAACAAGGAAAAAGAAAAGGTGACTTCCGTTGACCAAGGAAATCGAAATGTATGTGCCGGTAGAACAAAGATACCATTAGGTGATAAATTGATGCTGCCTGCACGCACAGATTCAGGAGATGACAATTTGAGCTTCAATATGAGATGCCAATGATGCATTCAAAAAGGAATGAGTGCTGCCCGAGTCGACCAAGAGAAGAGGGTAACATCAAAATTATGGACTACTGAGCAAGCTAACTGAATGGAACGGAGTGCAGGAGATTTCTGATTAGCTTCAGCGGAGAGGACCCTTAGATCCGAAGCAGAGTCATCATGGTCCTGTAACATAGAATAGCCTGCAGCAGTACTCCGCGATAATTCCACCATTTCCTGAACAACATGGAGTTGAACAGTAGCTTTACACTGACAATCCTTCGCCCAGCGCTCACCACAACCAATCCAGAGAACCTTCGCGCGCCGATAAGCCTTCAGTCTATCATAAGAAGAAACTAACACTTAGACACTTGAGTAACCAATCAAATCGTACATCTTGTGGCATGCTCACCAATATTGACGTAAAGTGAGGTGATCAGGGTTGATGCTGTGATGCGAAGGGAAGGGGCCACTCAATTCAATTCAATGTCGTAATCCGACCTGGCTTCTCCTGTCCGCACTTGGGACAAGAGGATTGACTATCCGATCCCAGCGAATGAGACCTTTCGGCTGTCGCAGCTCATTCTTGATCTTATCATTCGGAAGGTTCCCATCTCACCGAACGAGCAGGAGGCCGAGCTCCCATCCAACCGTAGGGGACCGAATCGTAAACCAAAGGACTGAATCAATCCCATTGTTTCTAAGCGTGGGCAAACGCTTATCCAGCTCACGTATCTAACTTGTAATCCGAACCGTAAACCATCTTAACCCAACCGATCTGCAAACCAATCTCCTTTCTATACGCTAATTCTCATTGCAATTGTTCTGCTGCGGAGTCGAACCGCATGGCTTAGCACCCAAAGGAGAATACTAGCAAACCTATCAGAACTTGGATTTCCTTTGTTATTGCATCCAGTCAGCAATCGAACCACACTAAGGGAATGCCTTGATCTTACCCGATGTGCTCGTTGATGAAACCGATCTCTTACTATGATATTTTGCATCGATGACTTGCCTTAACGTCCTAGCTGGGTAGGTTTATACTAGGTATTCTATTTTCAATAGTGACTAGGTTCAACGAATTCTTGTACTACTGCGCACGCCTCCTCTGCCGACCCTTGCCTCATTCATTTTCAAACGATCGAATTGTTATTCCAGAAGCATGCGCACATTCAAGTTATTACCCAATAGGGAGCATTTTCCCGAGAGCTTAACCAGATAATTGGATATCTTTGTGCCCTTGATAGCCATTTCGGAGAATTTCTTGTTCAAAGGGGTATCGACCTGAAGAGAATGGGGTGCTTAAGAATCAAGCTCTGGGCGTTAACAGGCTAAACTTGCATAAAATGATGCAAACCTATGCTCATGCTCTTCTTCTTCTTCTCCCTCTGCCAATGCATATGTAGGCTCAAATAACTATTGTTAAGCGGGATCACCAAGGCGGGACTCAGCTCGACAGCCATGCTCGGGAGACAGGAAATCTAGACCGGAGGAGGAATTAGGGTACGGGTTGTACCGGATGCTCATAGGCATATGTGCCTGGTGGTTACCCAGGAACTAACCTTCAGTTCTTAGATCTTCGAGCGGAATCCGTGCCATTAGTGATGAGAAATCCCTTTAGGGTAGGTATCTCTCTGATCGGGAGAAGTCTCATATTGATCATCGAAGCGAGTCATAGTCGTTATACAACGCAACTTCTTGTGCTAAGAATAGAACATCAAAACGGATGTCCGGTCTCTCAACTGCCTTTTGTCGGCAGAATCCCCAGCTTCTGCCACAGACTTTATGCTTTCTTCGACTCCATGAAATGGACTCTAGTCGGAAGGTCACACGAACCTACGCTGATCCCTATATCTTGGATCTGCTCATATGCTCGGCTCTGCCGCTACTAATGGGGTTTGTTTGCCTTAACTAAGCTAAGAACGGATTGGCACTTGCTTCAATACGAGAGCTCTCATTAAACACCAGGGTTGTTTTAAAGTTTTCTTCTTACTTGTATAGCTGGACTCGGCTTTGCCTTTTCAGATTCCATTCACTAGTCATTGGTCAACTCGTCTGGTTCATTAAATGTGTAATAAGATATAGGGTAATGCTTCGACCCATTTGGTAAAGTAATCAACGGCAACGACCAGGTGTTTCTAGCCCCCTTTAGCCGGTGGGAATGGTCCTAAAAGGTCCATCGGGCGGAATGGCCATGTGATAGGGATGCTCTTCATCATCGCTACAGGCGCATTGATTGACTTCGCCATTCAGAGAATTGGACCATGTGCGCGCTTTGAGCCAGGGTTTGGAAGCAGGTTCACTGTCAATGTCGATGTTTCCTTTCTTTACGCGTTTGAGCATCTTAGAATCAATGGCATATGGAATCTATAGATCTATTTCAAGGCGGATACCAGAACCTGTTGTTGCCTCTCGAAAGGCCCGCGCATAACTAGTTGATAGCTCATAGTAGACGTTTCTCCCCACTCTTCGGATCGGGGAACGTCAAAAGCAAAACCAACAAGGGATGGATCATCTGGGCATGGGATCCGAGCTCACTCGGCTCTATAAACCACATCACATCCGAACAGTTTGCTTTGCTCGAAAGCGTGTTACGTAAATCAGTGGGACATGTATACTGAGCTCTTCCCCGAGGGGACGTTATCGGTCGCTTCGTTCCCTTGTTTATGGAACTCTTTTCAGGACATAGGTCTACCGTTGCAAACTCATCTGCTTGTAAATTCATTGTGTAAAATAACTCTATCATTGTGCCAAGATCCAGTTCAGTTACCCAATGATAGATTGAAGCGCTTCCACGAAGGACGCACTTTGGACACCGTAGTTCACTAAATCAAAATAGATGTTTTGTAGTATTTCTATGTTTTCCACATCTCCGTGTATATTTGCGGCTACATTTCCTATATTTAACCCATTTGGGAATTGAAAATGCAGGCCGTTTTGCATATTAAAATATAGATCGAAACATTCCTGTAGTTTACTACAGATTTCCCCTTTAATCGTATCAAACGCCAAATCCCCCACCCGCTCCTCATAATTGTTCATGGTTAGGCCGCGCAATTTCCCCGCGCGATAAGGGATGAGAATTGAAAAAGGCAACAGAAGACCCATAGAGCTCAAAAAGGCTATAATAGCATTGTCCATATTTTGGTGCTCAATTTCATTTTGTAAACCCCCCTTCACCCCCATCCCCTAAAGTGGTAAAGAAGGAGGCTCTTCTTTGTCTCATTAGGACAAACAAATAGGAAGGGATAGTTCTTTCATTGATCAAAAGATCTCTCGATTATTTAGAGAAAAGAGTTGGCGTGGGTTCTACCAACGAAACGAAGCAAAAATGGGGATTGACACACTGAACATTCCACTTCACTGAGCGAATCAATCCTATCCAAAGCCAATTTCTTTATTGAGAACGGAAACCGAAAGAAAAAACCACTTTCGTATAGATCGAGACGCAGTACTTTTTCTTTACTTCTTCCATACTAGGAAGAATGGAAGGAAATCCATCGATAACACTTCTTCCTTATTTGAAGAAATGATATCCGACGCCCGTGGAAACTCTTTCATTTTTAAAAAGTGATTCTAAGAAGCAAATAGCATTTCCTATTGATTTGTCCCCTGGACTAGACCTATGTAGATTCGGAATTATCCGTCGCTACGCTGTTCCCAAGGACTAGCAAAATCGAAATAGCGAAATTCTTGGGTCATCTCAATGGGTTCAGAAACCACACGTTTCTCTGGATCATCATAGCGTACTTCCACATATCCACTCAGAGGAAAGTCTTTTCGTAATGGATGACCCTCGAAACCATAATCTGTTGATATACGGCGTAAATCCGGATGATTGATGGAAGAAACACCAGACATATCCCATACTTCTCGCTCCCACCGGCCGGCTGATGGAAATGGACTGACTACCGGAGATATTCGTGTTACTTCGTCTGCACTTGTTTGTACACGAATGCGTGAGTTATACCGAGTACTCAGTAAATTATGGACAACTTCAAATCTGCGTTTTCGAGAGGGATGATCCACTCCGCAAATATCGATCGAAACTTGAACCCTTGTATAGGTATGCCATTTTAGAAAGCACAACAATGGAAATGGGTAGTCAGTATTGGTATAAGATCTATTCCCATGTTCCGATCTTTTCATTTTATGTACCCATTTCTTGGGTAAAATCTCCCAACTATATTGGAAAATGGATTGGTTATCCATAAATGAAAATAAAGAAAGCTTTATTTTGGTTCCGCTTCTTGCTCTAAGCAGAAAGACTTGTCGGAAATCGCCGGTTGGGTTGGTCCGACCAAGAAAGGCATGGGAGTGGAGAGGCAGAAGTGAAAGACTGGCTACCAATAAAGATCCCTCACTGCACACTTTATATAGTTATGTATCCAGGATCGGCTGCATGCTCTAGTGTTGAATCGGGTATAGAACCCAGGATGCTTGGTTACAATTCCGAATCCGCTAAACCATCGCTCGGGAAAAAGTATTATACAGAGCATTAGTACTTATTCTGATCCTTATAGTAGTTTATTTAAGTCGTATTCGTATCCTTACTGCGGTTTAGTAAGGGTAACAAATAAAAGTATGCAGGTTCCATTTTATTGTTCCGAGACATATGATGATAGCATTGAGAATGGGGCATCCTCTGGTTTACTTAAAAATGAAGCGGGTAAGAAAACGACTTATAGTCCCCGAAAAGGATTGAAGATGATTAAAGATCACTTCTATCAGTCTTGGTATAGATTAGAAGATTTGATTGATCGAGAGTATTTCAAGGATCCACATCTGGGCTTGAGAATAGCTGGAGTGGATTTTCCAGAACCTTACCTCAGATGTCAGGAGACTACGATTATAGCTTTGGCCGTAATGAGACTACTCATTAAGTTTGTGTACAATACACGATTTAAATATGCCAAGTTTACTATTGGGTATAACACATGATAAGCCCAAGAGGAGAACTTTTCTCCTTTATTATAGGTAATGCTATTCCATTGGAAGATTCAAGTGGGAATGCAGTGCCCAATATGAATGTCTATGCTATGATTGAGAAGCTAATAATTTGAAAAGCTGAAGAATACGATAATAAAATGGGTAAGGGTGTATACATTCGAGTGTACCTGCTTGATAGACATGAAATCACTAACAATGATATCCCTAGCTCCGATGAAATTGCAAGCATAATTTGGAATCTAATAGAATCTGGCATAGGTAGTGGTGAACCACAAGAACTTAAAGCTAGAGCTATGGGTAGGAATCGTAGAAAACACCCAGAGCGTATCACGGCTTTGAAGCAGAATAGAGTGAAATGTCTTCCATTCATAGTAGCCGATATAGAGACTGTTTTAGTAAATAATGCGCATGTACCTTATGCAGCTGGGTTCTTACTGGTTCATCCGGGGGATGATGTGGCCGCCATAGATGATCAAATAGACACATATTTTAGTGAGGAATACAATTTTATATTACCTTCCTTTGAAGAAAGGAGTACAAAAATGTTGGTAGAATTTATAGAGCGTATAGCCCAACTGGTATCTAAACACAATGACGTGAAAACCGTTTACTTTAACAATTTCTCACGATTCGATGGTATTCTCTTAATGAAGTTTTTAGCAACTCATATGGTCGAGTACTCCATTAAACCTCTGATGAGGAACAATAAGCTTTACCAGTTATCTGTTTCTAGGATTACTCCATCTGGGCGGAAGAAATTGTTGTTCCATCTACGAGATTCCTACACTCTACTCCCTAATAGTCTAGAAACATTGGCTAAGACTTTATGTCCGCACTTAGGTGGGTCAATAGTACATGACGAGGTTCAAGTGTCTTCTCTGAAGGATAATAGGGCCCAATTGTTGGATTATATGGAACAAGATATCCGTCTTTTAGCTGGTGTGATGCTTCGGGCTCAATCAATTTGTAGGACAAAATACAATGTGGATATCGGGCAATGTTTGACATTGTCATCGCTAGCAATGATAATATATCGAATGAATTATTACGATCAAAATGATAGCCCTATCTATATTCCAAGTAGTAACCAGGATGCATTCATTCGGCGTGGTTACTATGGAGGTCATGCTGATACGTACAAGCCATATGGTTAAAATATTTATTATTATGACGTCAACTCTTTATATCCATATGTAATGAAAACATTTGCTATGCCTGGTGGAAAACCTGTCTGGCATGGTAATTTGGAAGGCCTGGAATTGGATGATATGTTTGGGTTTATTGAGGCTTATGTTGTTTGTCCTACTACTATTACTTATTACTCGCCCATTCTTGCCATACAAAAAGCAAAATAATACACTACTTTTCCCAACGGGGAAATTTTGGGGTGTATATTACAGCGAAGAGCTGAAGTATGCCCGCGATTTGGGTTACCAGATTATACCACTCAGGGGTTACTTGTTTGAGGAGATGATTAGTCCTTTCGAAAGCTTTGTGTCAGACCTCTTCGCCAGCAGACAAGAAGCTAAGAAAAGTGGTGACGATGCTATGGCATATGTTTACAAGATTCTCATGAACTCGCTATACGGTAGATTGGGTATAAATCCGGAAAGTACTATAACGGAGGTATGCAAAAAGGAACGATATGAGTATTTGATACAGAACTCCAATTTCATCTCAGGTGACATGCTAAGCGATCATTACTATATGGTCAGTTAGAATAGCAAAACAGGACATGTTGACAACTCATCTGACTGGAATCTTCCTACTAACACAGCTGTTCAAATCTCAGCGGCTATTACAGCATGTGCTCGTATTCATATGTACCAATACATTAGCAGACCTGACTGTTACTACACAGATACAGACTCCGCTATTCTAGGAAATCCTCTTCCTGAAGATGAAATCTCATCTATGGAATTGGGTAAGTTAAAACAGGAGCACATTGTAAAGAATGCATACTTCTTAGCACCAAAAAGTTATACGTTACTTACACCCACTGGTGATAGAATTATAAAGCACAAGGGTCTAGCTAAAGACTTGGTTGATTATGAATGGTTTGTCTCACAATACGCCGATCTGTCTCGAACTAAGCAGGGCACCGTGGTGTACAACTTCTGATTGTTTATCATACTTTCATTCCGGAAGATACCGATATGTCCATTGGGAATTAGGATAAAAGCATTTGAATGAAGAAGACGGGGCCTTTCCTTGGGTATTGATACGGTTGTCAACTAATTCATATGACGCCTTCGGCTCCTGGAATGCCTTCTCCCCACTTGAATGGATTTTCTTTCTACTTTTTTCTACTTTTAGTGCCCATAGGAGGGAATTTCTCCTACTCGAGTCCTGGTCTCGAATCCTTATCGATTTAGAAGCAAAGAAAGCCTGCGATCTTGATTGTGACTAATCCAATTCGATCAGTTCTTATGTGGGCCAGGCCTAACTAAAGAAGAAGAGCTCTATTTGATAATACAAAGCAACCTAAACTAGCATTGATGGCGAACCTGGAACCCTTTATTTGTCGCAGGGACAATTCCTGAAACAAGTTGTCCTATCTCAAAATCATTACCCCAAAAGAGCCGTATTTCAAATAAATAGTGCCATGTTTTCATTCGTTAGTTTCTGGTCCAGATGCGAGCTTATTAACTTGTTTGGCATTTTTATTTCTTTTATATAAGCCCTTTATTTAAGGTGATTTTGGAATTGTGTCCACTGCAGTACTATAACTCTCTTATAGTGTACTACATTACATGAAACGTAGTTCATGATTTCCCCTTCGCTCTCTTTAGCATTTTGGTTTAACACCACGCAGGCAGCTGGTACCTTCCCAGCTTCTTCATCAGGTAACCTGCCAATTCAACACATTGTCAGCGGCATTTTGAAAAAATAAAATGAATGAATCAGTATCTCCTTTACTTGAACACGGGTTTCGACTTCCCCTCCGGAGGACCGGTGTAGCTCGCTTCGCTTACCGCCTTCGTCTTTCGCCAGGATTGAGAAGCCGTTGCGCTAATTAGTTCGATTTCTGGGTCTGCAAGAGAGAAAGTCGCCTAACGATTGGGAAGATAGCCTTGGAAAAGATACGTAGCTCGGCGCCTTCACTTCAATAAGGCTCGATGTTCATTGGGTTGAGCTAAAGGCAGATTCCTTTTTCATGGTTAGGACATGTGTCACACACTTTTTTGCCTTCTACTAGTATGTCATGGAAGAGAATCCAGAAAGGTGCGATAGTCTTGAAAGAGTTTATCGGTGCCTTTTGTGTATGCAGTGGAGGCTTTTTCCCTTGTTAGGAGACCTTTGGCCTTCACTTCATTTCGTACTCCAATACACAAGCGATTGAGACTTGAACTAGACTTTCATAGAGAAAGGGATCTAAAGTCCAGTCTTCAAGTAAAGAACCCGCCATCTATCTAATAGAAGTTTTGACCCTTTCGAGCTAGTTCTCGACGCCTGCCAGTTCTTGTGAGAGTTACAAGCTCGTTCGCTAGTCTCAGTCCCAGTTGTTGTGTAGGGCTTCTTTCTAAAAGGTAAAGCCAATCATAGGAGGGATTTTTGTTACTTGTAAAGACTTTTTTAGCAAAGGTGCGATTCTCTCCTCTTACAATAGCCTGTGAGAATGCCTGTGCCCAACTATTCTGTCCCGATCTTAAGCTTAATTAAGTAAGAATGAGAAGTCTGGGAGGCAATAAAAGCATAAATCGCCATAACCAGTCATTAAGTAAGGGTCGATGAAATTGGGGGGCTTTCGTTGAAGATCTCAGTTCTTTCGCGCATATGGAGTCAGTCCATCCCGAGCATCACAAGCTTCCTGAACCTTTTCCTTCACACAGTGATGAGGTAGTCGAATTCCTATATGTCGATAACTTGCGTAAAAGCTCTTGTTGAGGTAAGAGTCCCTCTTAGATCTTTCGTTAGCCCGAACGAACACTCTTCCTCTGAGATAGAATCGAATAAGTGACAAATGAATGGTAACACATGGTACCTATCCGTGGTCGGGAAATGCTTTGAGCCCAGTGTCCTTGCTTGCCTTGCTCTACCGAAGGATGGCGCAAGGTTTTTCTAACAACTGTGTTCGGTTACCATATCTTTGAATGACAAAGGGCCCGGGAAGAGGAAAAAACCTGAAGTCTGCCGAAATCCATAGATCTGGATAAAACCAGTCCTCTTTCGGGAAAAGAATCGAACCAATCCTTTCCTTATCCAACTTTGAGATCCACCAGACTGTGTGGAAAAGAAACACGAAATCCAAGAGAAACCGAATCATGAGAAAAAACCGATAGCATTGACATTTCTTTGTTCCATATTCATGCCTATTTATGGTGGTGAGTGCCTCCACCTCTACCCCCCCTTCCTGTTGAGCCTAAGAGTCCAGTCATTGCTTGTCTCTAAAATAGTAGTTCTTTCCATTCTAGATATAGGGAAAAAGTGAGCCTCTTTTCAAGAGACGGCCACTCCGCGTTTTGATCAGCCATTTTGTGTGGGTCGTTGGACCTTCAGGCTTCGGGTTAGGTCAGGATCCTGCTATCATGGGCTGGTTCTGAAAAGGGCCTCGGCCTTCCTATGAAATAAAGAGGGGGACAATTCTTTAGTATATTTTCTCAATACTAAAAAAACTCGTAATCGTAAGTAGTAAAGAGAAAGATTGATGGATGAAGCGAGGAGTATGTATCTATGATGGGACGATGACTGAAAGACTTTTTTTCCGTAAATGCAGGAGAGAGATGATGGCCGGCCTATGCACTGAATGTGCTGTGTTCTAAGATATCTTGAATCAGATCAACTTATCCGGTATCCAAGCTAAAGCAAGAAGAAAAAAGTAAAAACAACAACCTACCGACCCAGCGCAGTGCCTATGAAGAATAGTGAATGTAGACCGGATAGGAATAGGACTCTTTAGGCGGAGTGGCTTTCTTGAGGCCTGTCTTCTTCGAAACTAGAAATTCGTTTTTTCAAAAGAAACAGGGCTATAGCCTTTAGAAGGCCAATTGACATTTACTTTTTCTAGTTCCAGTTGCTTACGAAGATCCAAGTCCAGCTACTTACGAAGAAGGGCAGACAGACTACGCCATTCCCATCCCTGCAGACAGACTAACTAAGCGTGGTAGTCGAGTGAACGGGCTATCAAAAAGCTCTCGTTTTGTTGCGAGCTCCTTTCTCGAGGCAAGATAGTATACCTAAAAAAGAATGGATTCGAAAACAAACCATTCATGAAACCCATGCAGGAGCATGCGGTGGTCACATTAATGGACATGCGCTAGCTAAGAGAACTTCTTAAGTTAGGGTACTATTGGCTGGCTTACTATGGGGAAGGGGAGAAGGCAAGCCGCGTATGGATTGATCCCTAATTCAGTTCTTTTTTTCTTGGTTTTCTTTCCATCTCACAACTTCCATTTCTTGAGCCGACCTTGCCCGCTGGAGGTATGATTCCTATCTTTGAATCGAATTGGATTTTGTGTCTGAAAGTGAGGGCGATGAGTGGGGAAGGAAGCTGACGATTTTCTTAGTGTGTAAGGTGGCCCCGAGA